AACCATCTCCGTTGAGGAAAGAATCTTGGACCCGGAATAAGAACTATTTAAATCCGAACTTGCCTGAATAAAAGGTTCCACAACTTTTAATAACTCTTCCATAGGGAACTACTCCCAATTTTTCTTACAATTCGCCACACCAAGGTGAAAGGATTCGAACCTAAACAGATGCGCTGACCAGACTGCGCTACACCTTGTCTTACCCACTCACTAGCTCTTCGTCGTTCGCCTCACCTCACTGCCGATCGCCGCGCTCCTTATCTACGCTAAATGTCCGTACCGTACGTTCTTTTTCGCGAAGAGCGACCTCCTTTTGTAGTAGATGCCGAACCAACGCCTTATCAAACATACTTTTCTTTTGTCAAGGCTCTCGCGGGCAGCCGTACATGATACCCGACAGTTTGCACCCGCCTGCGGCGAAGGCCTGGTCAATCGTATACGATCATCAAAATCGGAGTCGCTAACACCCATTTTGAGTTGCCTCGTCCTTAGAGTCAAGCTGGATCTTCATTCTACGAGAAATCTGCCTGCTGATTGTTCAAGTGGGCTGCGAGCGAAGGGAATAAACCCCGAGCGGGATCAGAGGGCACCTCCCTCCAAAAAGGAGGGGGAACTCTGAGCCCACGCAGAATACATGACCGACACTGAGCACTGCAGCAGCGAGCGGGTTAGCCAAGCAGCAGCTTCTTACGGGACGACTAAGTGCGCTGAAACCAACCTGCGGTTGGATAGCGACTTCCTGTGCTAGTAGACGCTACTTTACCCCCCTTACTGGAGGACCCGAATGAAGCCGCTTGGCAAGAAAGATTCAAAAGTTGCTAGATTTTGCTCTGTCGTATTGTCTTAATTTCATTTATGAATGAATTCATTCCAAGCTTCATTCAATTATCTGTCCCGACAAGCTGAATTTAAATAGGTGTTCAGTTCACAAGCTTCACCAAACGATTTCACTCAAATAGGTGCGTGACTCTATCAAAGGATGGAACAGAACTCCAGTTAGCTCTAGATTTTCCTAGTGGTTGATTTTACCATATGGTAAGGTTGGTGCATTGTTATTGCCCGTAGCTACCTTCATTAGGTGTCCCCGACTGAGCTTAAAAACCAGCCTGGTGGACATGCGCCGGGCTAGTCTCCTGTTCGAATAGGTTTTGGGTAAGCAGAATTTAGGCGAGTTGTTGGAATCCGCTTTGCGCAAGCTTTCCCGGCATTTTTTGATGACATTTATGTCTGTCAAATATGTCTGTCAAATATTCTTTTTGTAAGGTTCGACTTAAAACGGACAAGAGGAATTCTCTTCATGGCTTACTGGGAGTTCGGCTAACTCTTCCCTTTAGAGTGAGTTTTGAACGTTCTTAGCGAAACTCTCGGCGATTGAAGGGCGGCAGCAGCGGTTCATCAAGCAGCAGCTCACCAATCTGTTTTATGATCAATCAATCCCTCGTGGGTGCAGGAGAAAGCGAAGCGTATGGGTTATTGGAAAGGTAGTGGGCACAGTAAGCATGAGTCGATTTCAGGATGACGACTGCTATGTTTAGCTTTTGTCACACAAAAACGACATTTTCTGTTCTTAACAAAGTGCGGAGTTACCTTTTCGCTTGGTTTGTTGCTTAAGCGCGTAAGCAGCATGGTCATCACTTTCTTTGATTTAATCATGCATTACGGTAATAACTCAGCGCGTAGCAAGAGCATTTAAAGTCAAAGCAGCAAGACCTCTTCTCGCAATTGACGTCTTTTTAAGACCCACCTGTCGCTAAATGCCAGATTCCAGAAAATGTCGTTTGATTCATCTAAATTCTGATATGTTTGTCAAAAAAATTTCACTTGCTTGCCCCCTTTAGTTTAGTATAGTAGTAGGAAAAATGCCTATCTAAAAGCCCCCCAAGCTATATGGACAGGAAATCTCGATTTCTACTTAGAGAGGATCGCTTATGGGATCGTTCTTGACACGAAATTGGCGATTGTTAGCGGACGGCTGCACCTCATCATTGCTACCCTCGAAATGAATTGGCTAGCTAGCTAGAATATGCATGTCGCTTCTCTGAGCACTTTTACTCACTACTACTTTCTTCCCGTCCCTTTTTCAATTTCAACTAAGCTTGGCACAACCGCCTAAGAAACTGCTTTCAGTCACGGTCGCGGATCAGGAGAGAGTGACTTGTGTGACGCATCTATATCTGGGGATGATCGGGTAGAACTCAGGGCTGTCAGGTGTCAATCGGGGAACGATCGATTGGGTGTCCGGGGTGCAATAAAGATAGGGGACAATACGCTTCGCCGTGCCAGCTATGAGGCTATATTCTCGTTGAGTCGGGCGCTTGGGAAGCAGGAAATTAATAGGGCCTGTCGGGTTGGAAAACCAACATCGGACCGGGATGTTGTTCCCTCCTTGTCTGAAAAGATTCGGGAAGAATCGGGTAAGTTCGCTCTACACTGTCCCTTAGATTGGGAAGGACATAGGCTCGGCACATTTCGTAGCTATCATCGTCGCGCTGGTTGGTAGTAAGAGCAAATTCAGGCGTTGGTACATTCTACTGGGTGGCAGCTTTTCGATACACGGCCTTGCGTTGTCGTCAGCCGTACGCCGTTGAGCAGCAGTCTTTAGAAGCATGTAATCTATGAACGATCCGATGAAACTAGAGATGGAATAAAACCTAGCTTTTCGTCACGCGAATTAGCCGCCAGTCTTTGAGGTCGCCTTCCTTGCTTGACAGTATAGCCTGCGGGTGAAATACTAGATGTCGGATTGTACATGGGAATGATAATGGTGAGGCCATTGAATGAGAAATCACGACCTTAAACACTTGCCTGTAGCTATAGTGTCAACTTGACGCGCTGAACAACTATGATCAGAATCCTTTCGGGGTCTAGCACTGAGATTTCCGCTAATTGGATCGGCCAGGGCTCGGGCTTAGTACCATGAGGTTGCAATCGGGCCACCAAGTCCATTATGTAGTCTGGGCTGCCTGTCCTTCTCAAGGAGTGGACGGGGCATAGAACATGTTCGTTTTCCGATCGGGGATTGGTCTGTAGTCCTAGTTTTCGTCGTGCGATGATGTAGATGGGGGTATAGCCTCTGAAGCGTCTACAACTAGTTATAGTCGACCTTCTCTTGACCTGAACTCTCGTATAGGTGAACTTGTTTTGTTCAATTCTTAGGAAGAAGAAGGATCCACTGGGAATGGTAGGGCTCCCTCGATGGTAACGCGCTATAGCCTTTTAGGAGAATCAGCTCGCCTAGTTGACAAGGAGTCTGCTCGTCAATTTGACGGGTTGATTACTGTCAGGCCTATATGTTACCATACGAAAAGAGCCCCAACCACTACCAGACAGGCGAGCAACGCAAGGTCGACCTTCCTATTTTAAAGAAAGAGAATCTGCTCAATAATCAAATCATGGCACAGAAGAAATGGATTTCTCAAATCATGTATTTCAGGATTGGGATAAAGGATAGGGATCATGTTCAGCACACTCCGTCCGTCACGCCTCATTATCCGATAGTTCGTTCATCTCGTCCTTTAGGACATCATCTCACTCCACTGGAAAAGAAGAGCCGGGGTACAGACAATGAATGACTGATTGTTTTTCTGGTGAATCTACTAACTGGAAAAGGGATTGCTTAGTTGGTGAATAATCTCTACAACTTTTAACAGAAAGCTGGGGATTCCAAATCTGATACCCTTATGTGAGCCTTGTTGACGAAAAGCTTTCTTCCAAGCCCCGCCCTTTCCCCTTTTCATAATAATAAGGTAAGCCCAAAACTAGGTTGGAGCTATGAAGCCCTTCCTTCAGCTGGGGCGCAGGTTTGGAACCCTATACAAGGTGCAGGATGTGCTTCTTCCCTTTATAGCGGCTTCTGTCATTTTCACATAAATGTTGTAATAAATCCTATCCCCCCCTATCTCTATTTCTGCTAACGAACGCTAGAATTGGGATATCGAGAAAGAGGGTAGTTTTAGACTCAAAGGAGGGTTCAACAAAGAAAAGCAAGAAAACGGATGCGCTAACGCGCAACGGCTTTCGCGCAGCTCATTGCTTGTTGCTTTCGAGCCCCTGCCTCCCTCGCAGTAAAAACTCTCCTCTCCAGCGGGATCAGCCGGGCCAGAAGCCTCGTTTCCTTCAACTAATTCAAGCGATTCAGTCAGTAGGAAAGTCATCTTATTGAACATTTGATTATATACAACCTCGTGAACATTACAACCAATCAATCGAGAGTCTTCTATACATTTACATTTCAAGTTTCTATTTATCCCCGAACGCACAAGAAAAGGTAGAAGTGAGCTTCCTAAAGTTAGAGTGAGGAAGGAATCTTAGCCATCGGTGACCGGCTTTCGTAAAAGCACCTTTGGGCGATAGTTGATCGAGAAACTAGCTCACTTAAAATCAAAAATCTAACGCTCTAGTCTAATTGAAGACTTTCAACGCTCATGCTATTTGAAAGAGCTTTCAACATGGAGTGGAGACTCCATAACGTACACAAAGAGTAACCGATCTATGAATATCATCCTAATTCAGGCCTTGTTCCGCCATGGAACAGGGGCAAGGGAAGTGTAGCGGGCGGTTCAGAAAAAGATTCTCCTTTTCGTACGCTCGGCAGGCTTTAGATGTGAAGGTACTAGCAGATCAGAAAGATAGGCCAGGATGCTACGGTAGGATGCAAGGGCTTTGGCATTGTCTTTATATAGTCTCCGTGGATTTTACAAATGTGGCAGCGTTTAGCATAGTCCATACAATCCTGGACCATTGTAGGCCAGTAGTACCCCATCTGTTTGAGCTTCACTCGCATCTTTGGCCCAGACTGGTGGGCACCACACACCCCTGAATGTACGAAGTACATGGCTTGCTTTGCTTCATCACTAGACAAACATCTCAGCCACAGCTGGTCATAAGACTTTCTGTATAAAGTGTCGTTGAAATACACATACTGGAGCAACCTCCTACGAAGCTGGGTTCTTTTGTGGCTTTCTTCTGGCCATCTGCCGTGCTTCAAGTAGTTAATAAAATCATGTCTCCAATCTTCAATAGATACCTCCATGCAGGGAGCCATTTCCACTATGGTGACAGCGTTGCAATCCTGGATAAGTTCTTTCAGGTCTGGGAGAAGGACCCTGTCATGTATAATGACTTCTGTTCTGCCACCAGGGGGGCTGCTAGAGCGGCTGCTAACTTGGCTAATGCGTCTGCCTTGTCGTTCTTTCTCCTTTGTACGTGGCAGAATTCGAGTAGCTCGAACTGTTTCATGAGCTCCATAGCAATCTAGCGGCGTGGTAGGGCATTAATTCTGATTTGCGTACTTCATATGTACCCTGGAGCTGGCGAATGATTCATTGCGAATCCCCATAGATCGTGAGGACCTTTATACCAATTTGTAACGCTACCAGGAGGCCGGCAATGAGCGCTTCGTACTCAGCTTCATTGTTTGAACAGCCTTTCAGTAACGCAAAGGAGAAATGTATAACGCCTTTCTGTGGTGTGACGAATACAACTCCTGCGCCTGAACGGGTCTTTGGAGTTTGACCCTCCATTTGTTCTGTTCTGGATGCGCCGTCAAAGTACATTTCCCACTTTGAGAATCCGGCCTCGACCGTAAAGACTTCTTCATCAGGAAGGTCCGTGTTCAGGGGAGAATCGTCTGGAACTGGATGCGCTGCAAGGGCTTGTCCTTTGATCGCCTTTTGTGGGACATATAGGATATCCAATTCCATGAGTCATATTGCCATTTGGCTAGATTCCCCAATAGTGCTGATCTTGTCATGATGTATTTAATGGGGTCCGCCTTGGATATGAGCATGGTTTGATGTGCCAAGAAATAATGCCTGAGCTTTTTGACTGGGAATATAAGTGCGAGGCACATCTTCTCGATAGGCGAGTATTTGTTCTCTGCACCCACCATCATGCGGCAACAATAATAGTTGGCCCTTTCCTGCCCTTCATCATTCTTTTGTGCGAGCAAAGCGCCTAAGGAATTGTCCATAGCTGCTATGTATAAGATCAATTTCCTTTCTCTGGAGCTGCCAGGACTGGAGGATTTAGTAGATCAGGCTGTCAAAGGCATGTTGGCATTTTTCGTCCCATTCATTCAAACGGTACTCCTTTCTTCATTAACCTGGAGAACGGTTGGCATCTTCCTGAGAAATTTGAAATGAACCGTCGTATATATGCTAACCTTCCTTGGAAAGATTTGAGCTCTTTCAGGTTTCTGGGTGGGGGCATTTCTTGAATGGCTTTGATTTTAGCTTGGTCAATTTCAAATATCCCAATGTTTGACGATGAACCCCAAGAATTTACCGCTGGTTACTTTAAAGGCGCATTTTAGCGGATTCATTTTTAGATTGACAGACCTAACCTGAAGACTTCTTCCAGGTCCTGGATATAGTCAGCGCGCTTCGTGGATTTGACCACCAGATCATCAACGTAGCACTCGACCAGCTGGTGCAGCATTTCTTTGAAGATATGTGTCATGGCACGTTGATATGTGGCACCGGCATTCTTAAGGCCGAAGGGCATAACCTTAAAGGATAGGATTCCCCTAGGGGTCCGGAAGCCTGTATGTGGCATGTCTTCTGGCGCCATTTTCATTTGGTTATAACCCGAGCAGTCATCCATAAAAGACATGGCTTCATGGCCAGTAGTGGCGTCAATCAGAATTTCGGTGTTCGGTACTGGGAAATCGTCTAGTTAGCACAGATTCAGGCTGTGTACACCAGAAAGAAATTGGTGTTAGCTATGCTTCATCGACTTACTGAGCATCTTTCTCCTAAGTCATTGGATGGAATTGATTAAAGGTGAGCGAGAATCTTGGTTAGTCAATAGGCTGTAAATAAATTGGGCGAAACGAATGAAGAGGTTACCTTAGTTATCAGTCTTGAAAGATCTTGACCCCCCTTCATTAGTCAAAAACTGGTCCATAAGTGGAAAAGGCGCTACTTAGAGCCCTACTTCTGACTCATGCTGCACCGTTATCTATATATCTATATATGGATATATAGAAAGATATATAGATAACCGCTGAGTATAATAGGGTCTTGGTGCTAGATACACCGCTACGGATGCTGGTGGATCCGGTTGCTGCTGGACGATCTGGTAATGGACTTGGTCTAGCTACCTCCGTGACTTCTTCTACTGGTGCAACTTCCCCTGCCATTTGTGGTGCTAGTGAAAGGGCTGGCTGGTGCAGCAAAGCCTGGTTCATAGTCGGGTGAGAGGAATGAAAGACTATGGAGAAAAGCAGATGAAGATAGAAAGGATCTCAAACTGCTGCTCCTGGAACTGCTCGTCGTGCTACTGGAACTACTGGATCAACGACAACTCACTGTTGGGGGGCTATGACTAGAAAGAAGGGTCTGTTCGATCTGCCGCTCGCTCTAACGTGGATCAGCTGTATCTGTCGTGAAAGGCAGTTAGTCGTTATAGGTATAACCACCTGGTACGTACGGGCATAAGTAGCGACCTAAGTAGTATGGGCATTATGTTGTAGATTTGAGTTCTTACCCGTTTTCTTTTTGGTATTACCATGGATGGGAAGGATTATGAATTTTTTGATCGTTAGAGGGAACATAATGTTGATCTCGATCTAGTCGACTCTGTTGATTCAGTAGATCCGGCCGGTTGAACGGGCGGAGCTAGCAGCACCAAAAGCAGCGGTAGTGGGAAGGGGGTGAGTACGAGAGGCAACGAGGGCAAAGGCACCTGAAGAAGCAGCAATGCTATCAGCAACAACATATAGCAGTGACGCCCAGTATTCCATAGTCCTGTAAGCCGTTGATTCAGGTGTTTATCCTGAAGCTTTATCTCCTGCAGAAATAAATGATGCAATAGGATAGCTATTGGGAGACGCTAACTCGTATGCCGTTGCCTAGCCCGCTTAGCTACATGGCCCGTGTATCGCTCGTCCCATATTAGGGTGCCTCTTTCAGAGGCCATGTGTCTAAAGCAAAAAGGTATTATAGCTAGCTTCGCTAGTAAATAAGGTAGTTTTGCTTCTTGTTAGAGACTAGCTTATACTGCGTAGCCTTGACTCTATTCTTTCAGAATAGCGGCCCTGGTTTAGCTCCCGTTTTGCTTTAGCTACGAACAAGAACTCAGGGCTCAAACCGCCAACATTTTTGGATTATAAGGCTTTCTTCTGGCTCGCTTTTCGCCCTCTTGCGAGCTACCTCTCTTCATCTCGTTCCTATTCAAAGCCAGGTTGTCAGCCGGGCAACAGTCTGGGCTTCTTGTTTGCTCTTCACTCGATGCCTAACTCAAGCTTGTCCATAGAACGAGCTCCGCTAAGCGACTAGCTGGCTTGTTTCCTAAGTTCGTAGCTCAAGTTTCCCTTAGCAGCAGCAAACCTTACTTAGCTAGCGCTACCTTTAGCAAGCAAGTTAGCTACAGCTGAGCTGCCTTACTCTAACAAGTAAGCAAGTAAACTACCTTTCCTAAGCCTAAGTTTACCCGGCCTAAGCAACTACTGCAACAACAGTTCCCTACCCGGCTACGAGCTAAGCTCACTCGTTTACCCGGTAGCTCCGTTCACTGCGTTCACTGCTACGTTCCTAGCTCCAGTTTGACTTTAGCTACGAACTCATAACTACTAGTTCTCTTAAGACATAAACTCATTCATAACAATGTCAGCGCATCGGGATTATGGTTTATAATTGGTCCAGAATAGGCCCTCCATCCGCCTATTATCTGACTACCGTTTGTTTAACTCAACAACAGCAACTGCGTTGCCTTACTTGGCTGGAAGTACAAGAAGGTGCGTAGCTTGTTAGGAATTAGCTGGCTTAGAGATGAGAAGACTGATTAGTAGTTCTATTACATAACTCGGGCGTACCTGCTTGCTTACCCGGCTCACTCGAACAAGAACTCCAGCTTGGCTCACTTCTGGCTCGCTTAGCCCTAGCTCGAAACAGCCAACTCACTTCGCCTACGCAACGAAGAGAAGTAGTTTACTTGCTTGCTTGCTTAGCTCGAACATGCCAACAGCATTCCGTTCACTTACGCAACATTCACTCGTTTACTTGTTAGCTAGCGCTATTCCATAATTTGCTTTCAGGGAATCTAAGGTTCTGAAAGAACGTAGTCAGTGGTGAACGAAGTTTACTCGCTCGTTAGAGGAAGTGAACGGTTGGCTCGAAGAGGGAAGAGATGCGCTAGCTACTTGCTTTGTTAGAAAGCTAAGCGACTAGTTTACTGTTGAGAGGTAGCGAAGAGGACAGATAGGTTAAAGATAGGTTAGCGCTAGCTAGTGTTAGAGAGCTTGCTGGATGAGAGCAGAGCAGACTAGCCCCCTATCTCTAAAGGGGTTCCACTTCCATACTCCAGTTTACAGAGGGCTAATGGCTGGCTTGTTTGTCTAGTCCCACCTCTTCACCCTAAGCTCTTAGTTCCATCTATACACAAGCATCCCCTTCTCTCTAACAACAGCAAGTAGTAAACTACCTGTCCTCTAACAAGCAAGTAAGCCAACTACCTTATCTCATTAGCGAAGCTAGAGTACATGAGTAGACTGCTTTCTTAGTGAAAATTTGCTTTTATAAAATGACTTTCTCTCCCCAGATTTCTCTATATAATATAATAGGGAAGTCTGGTTTGCTGCTCTTCAAGTTAGAAAAGGACTTACACCATCCGGGGACCGGCTTCGCGAGACCATTTCGGTCCACACTGGAGAACTCGTCTCTCGGGCTAGGCTATATTGGGCGGAGGATCACCTTTCTTTACTAGAAGAGCAGAAAACAAGACACTAATCTACGTAATTAGAGAGGTGAACCAGATTGATCGAAAACATAGTCCGACTTGCATGTGTTAAGCATATAGCCAATAGTTTCTTAGCGCTTAGCTACTGCGTATAAGCTTAAACCTGCTCTTACAAGAAAGTAAGTAATCTCAAGGCATTGATTCAAACACATTCATCCAATGCTTACTTTTAGGCATAGCATTAGCCTATTTCCGCGAGTCAGAAACCCTGATCCGTGCGCTGATCCTTCTATAGTAGGAAGACAAGATCGCAAGGGAATCA